ATCACTAAAGTGATATCCATATAGATATCAATATATCACTTGTGACGTTCTTTTGTTACAAAACAAAAATTTGAATTTAAAATTGAAATGATTAAAATGAAATCATAAGAAGGAATATGTAAGCTACCCACTTGATTTCCATGGGATTGTAGTTCAATTGGTCAGAGCACCGCCCTGTCAAGGCGGAAGCTGCGGGTTCGAGCCCCGTCAGTCCCGGCGGATTCAATACATCAACTCCCCTTTTTGTTTCTGGGCAAGGGGATGAAAATGGTTTCATTTATCTTTTTGTTTTATTTTGCTTTTTTCATAAAGCAAAAGAAAGGGTCGATTATTTGAATTAATTATTTGAATTATTTTAACTAGGGTAGAGAGACATATGTAAATTAATTATTGAGAGCATTCAACACTTCACGAAGGAGATACTGTATGGGGTTTCCGCTTTTTGTCAACTGATCTCCCATTAATTCGTGTAGGAAAATGGAATAGGACAGCGTATAATACATTTGCCAAGAGTACCTATATATACTTTTCTTTCTATGAAGTCAAGGAATTTTAAATAGTTCGAATCCAACCAAGGAAAGAGGATATTGGAAAAATAAAGATAAAATGTGTCTTCCCTAATGAATATGCTCTTTTTAAAGATTAGAGTCGAGTCGATGTCGAAGAAAAAACTCGTAAGAAAAATTAACGAGTTAATTTTTTGGAATATTTTCGTTTTTTTTTACTGGGACTCGTCTTTGTCACATTCCCTTTCTTTGTTTTCCAAAAAGATGATAGACCTTTTAATTTTTTTTTAATTTCAAATTTCACTTCGTACTTGTTTTCTCTAGTTGATTTCTATTGTTTATTTAAGGTTCTTTAGAAACTATTTTTTGGAAAGAATCGAAGTAGAAAAGGTTTTTTTATGATACTTCATCAGATGATTGTACAAGGAAAGTAAACTACTAGGTTGTAGAAAAGAAAGCCGGGAAGAAGAATCATAAATAACTATTTTTTTGATTGGATCAGGAATCTCATTATGTATTCGGTGTGGATAAAAGATGTTCCTATGTTATACTATTAAATTCTTGACGATGAATCGATTTTATAGCTCCGATATTGTTATTCATGATATTTCTTTCATTCGATATCATCGAAATCTAATTCATCTGAGTGAGTTTACAAGCGAAAGATTTCTCATCTCTATGGGATTAAATCCCGAGATATTCCAAAGAAAAAAAAATAATAAACGATTAAATTATGGAAGTCAATATTCTTGCATTTATTGCTACTGCACTCTTCATTCTCGTTCCTACTGCTTTTTTGCTTATAATTTACGTAAAAACGGTTAGTCAAAATGATTAATTAGTCAAAATGATTAATTAGTCAAAATGATTAATTTGACTACAATTTTACTATCAATGAAAAAAAAAGATTTCAATTTCTCGTCTTAAATAAAAGGAATGCATTAGACTCAGTAGTAGTATCCTAAGGGGCCCGCTAGTATGGTAGAAAGAGATCTCTTTCTACCATACTAGCCATTATGGTTATTGTAATGTATAAAGATACAAGTGCAAGATCTTAATATAAAGGAATCCACCTATATCTCTCTTTTTCTTTATAAACGTCAATATAAATTAAATAGAATATGAAATGTATGTACATACTTTCTCAATTTCATTTGTTTGTTTGATCCATTTAATACAGATAATCCCAATTCGATGGAAGCTTCTTCAGATTTCGAAAGGGGTTACCCCATGAATGGTTAACCGTGTAAACCCTGATATAAAAATAGAAACTCAGTCAATAAAACAAAACATAAATCCAATTTCTAAAAAAAATCTTCAAAAAAATTCCCGAACGGTCTAGAAAACGAAAACAATTGATACAGGTTGATAGAGTTTGATTATTACCGCAATTAGAAGTATTTCTAGAGTCCACTTCTTCCCCACACTACGAGAGAGAGGGAAAATGTAAAAACTACCATTAAAGCAGCCCATGCGAGACTTACTATATCCATGTGAATTCTGTCCCCTATTTCTATGAATATGAAGAAACTATTCCATTATTGTTCACTAATAATAGTGAAATCACTGGTGCAGAGTCAAAAAAAGGGAGAGGTATTGGGTCACCATTGATGAACTACTCCAAAAAATCCACTTATCTTATAATGAGTTATTCTTATTATAGAATTTCTAGTAGAATCGACAAGATATAAACACAAGCAAACGGACACTTTTCGAAGTATCCAAGGAATCTGACTCACATGTAGAAAGAATAAGACTTTTTCTTTCTTTTATCATTTTTTATTTTTCGAAGTAAAATGAAAGGCAATTCTTCATCTAATCTAAGATTGATTAAATGTCGGAGCATTCCGAGACTTTCATGAGTCGGTATCCAAAGTATCTTAGGTCCTTTCCAAAACTATTCATTTCATTCCCTCTCTGGCTATCCAATCTAATTGAAGATTCAGTAAGTGGAACTAAATTAGTAGTGGCAAGTAAAGATTTACGGACTTCCCTCCACTACTTTAAGTTTTCCTTGAATCTGATAGGCAAAACTTTAGGTTAGAGAATAGAACCTCGAGAGCCAGGGGCTTAGAATAACGAAAAGAAAGTATCAAGAGTCTTTCCCTACGGTTGTTATAATAGGGGATTTAAAGTCTGTTGGTGAGGCGGCACCCGGATTTGAACTGGGGAAAAAGGATTTGCAGTCCCCCGCCTTACCACTCGGCCATGCCGCCAAAACGATAGAAACTAGATTCCAATTTTCTTTTGTTTTTTCGGAATTGAAAAAAAAAATATATATCGATTTTCAGTCACAAAATATAGAATCCAGTACAAACCAGAACCATTAACTATTGACTGTAAATTCATGACCATTTTTGAATTAAAATCGACATTTTTTTATTTCTAATAATAGTAAGAAAATCATTAGAAATGGATTTCTAACTAATCTATATTGAGTTTTTTCAATTAAAAAGAAATCTTCTTCAATTTCAATTATAACAGTAATGATGAGTATATGTAAACCCCAGAATCAGAACATACGTTCCATTGTGTTATAGAGCTATAGCTCTATAATGGGGTATTTTATCTCTCTAGGGATGCTTTTGAAGAGTAATTCTCAATAAATTTTTCTATTTCAATTTTTCATTGAATACCTTGAAGAGAAAATTTCCTTTTTGATAGAGCACAGCATATGCTGTCCCAAATAGAACTGTACCACAATAAAAGAAGAAAAAGAGACATATATATCTGTGCATTCTTTTTGATTTTAATAATAAAAAAAAATTAATAAATAAAAAAACAGAAGTTTTCTTACCTACTTCAATTCAATGATATTCTAACTATTCTATTCAAAATAGGTAAAAATCAATCTCTTTTCGGCAAATATTTTTTTGAACAATGAAATACAAATACATGAAAAAGGAAAGTGGTTAAAAAAAAAGTTTTCTATTTATTATATGTTTATCTGCTCGAACAGATCCAATGATGAATACATTTTTTTATGGTATGCAATCGAATTGAAATATGTAATATCATAGGTGAAAATGAAATGACTTTTTTGTTTCTAGTCTTTACAAAACTCCCTAAGTTCCAGTGGTATTTCTCAATTCTGTTCCATTTGGATCTATTTCTTATAAAAAATTCCAATTGAATCTAGTCTCCGTTCATACGTATTTCATACATTCCATATATCTTGGAGTTGGATAAAATTTCATGTGATTCAGTAAACAGAATAGAAATTCCATTATTGCTAGATCGAATTCTATGGATATGATTCGGTGAAGAATGAGAGATGGTATGGGATTTTTTCAATAAACAGATAAATGGGAAATTCAAAAAAGATGCTCGGGGATGGAAAAGAGGGAACATCTACAATACCCGGATTTAATCAGATACAATTTGAAGGGTTTTATCGGTTTATTGATCAGGGTTTAATAGAAGAACTTTCTAAGTTTCCAAAAATTGAAGATATAGATCACGAAATTGAATTTCAATTATTTGTGGAAACATATCAATTGGTAGAACCTCTGATAAAAGAACGAGATGCTGTCTATGAATCACTTACATATTCTTCTGAATTATATATATCCGCGGGATTAATTTGGAAAACCAGTAGGAATATGCAAGAACAAAGAATTTTTATTGGAAATATTCCTTTAATGAATTCCCTTGGAACTTCTATAGTAAACGGAATATACAGAATTGTGATCAATCAAATATTGCAAAGTCCTGGTATCTATTACCAGTCAGAATTGGATCATAACGGGATTTCGGTCTATACCGGCACCATAATATCAGATTGGGGAGGCAGGTTAGAATTAGAGATTGATAAAAAAGCAAGAATATGGGCTCGGGTGAGTAGGAAACAGAAAATATCTATTCTAGTTCTATCATCAGCTATGGGTTCGAATCTACGAGAAATTCTAGAGAATGTTTGCTACCCTGAAATTTTCTTATCTTTCTTGACCGATAAGGAGAAAAAAAAAATTGGGTCAAAAGAAAATGCTATTTTGGAGTTTTATCAACAATTTTCTTGTGTAGGTGGGGATCCAATATTTTCTGAATCCTTATGTAAGGAATTACAAAAAAAATTCTTTCACCAAAGGTGTGAATTAGGAAGGATTGGTCGCCGAAATATTAATTGGAGACTGAATCTTAATATACCTCAGAACAATATATTTTTGTTACCACGAGATATATTAGCAGCTGCCGATCATTTGATTGGGATGAAATTTGGAATGGGTACACTTGATGATATGAATCATTTGAAAAATAAACGTATTCGCTCTGTAGCGGATCTTTTACAAGACCAGCTCGGGTTGGCTCTGGCTCGTTTAGAAAATGTAGTTAAGGGAACTATCTCCGGAGCAATTAGGCATAAATTGATACCTACTCCTCAGAATTTGGTAACTTCAACTCCGTTAACAACTACTTATGAATCCTTTTTCGGATTACACCCATTATCTCAAGTTTTGGATCGAACTAATCCATTGACACAAATCGTTCATGGGA